AATTCAACAAAAAAATCAAGGAACTATTCATACGTTGTTGAATAGAAACAAGGAATGCCAGCCGTTGATCATTTTATCATCATCCAATTATTTTCGAATGGGTCCGGTAAAAAAAAAAAAGCACAGTGTGATAAAAGAATCAATTCAAAAAAATCCTCCAATTCCAATTAGGAATTCATTGGGCCCCTTAGGAACAGCCTTTTTCATTGCTAATTTTTATTCATTTTCGCATTTATTAACTCATAATCATATATTGATAACTAACTATTTGCAACTTGACTGTTTAAAACAAACGGTTCAAGAAATTCAATATTATTTAATTGATGAAAATGAGAAAATTTATAATCCAGACCTCTCCAATAATATTTTTTTGAATCCATTCCATTTAAATTGGTATTTTCTCGATCATAATTATTGTGAAAAGACATCCACAATAATGAGTCTTGGGCAGTTGATTTGTGAAAATGTATGTATAGCCAAAAAAAGACCCCGCCTAAAATCGGGTCAAGTTATACTTATTCAAGTCGACTCTATAGTAATACGATCCGCTAAGCCCTTTTTGGCCACCCCCGGAGCAACTGTTCATGGACATTATGGGGAAATCCTTTACGAAGGACAAACACTAGTTACATTTATTTATGAAAAATCGAGATCTGGTGATATAACGCAGGGTCTTCCAAAAGTGGAACAGGTATTAGAAGTGCGTTCGATCGATTCAATATCGATGAATCTAGAAAAAAGGGTTGAGGTTTGGAACGAATGTATAACAAGAATTCTTGGAATTCCCTGGGGATTTCTGATTGGTGCTGAACTAACTATAGTGCAAAGCCGTATCTCTTTGGTTAATAAGATACAAAAAGTTTATCGATCTCAGGGGGTGCAGATTCACAATAGGCATATAGAAATTATTGTACGTCAAATAACATCAAAGGTTTTGGTTTCAGAAGATGGAATGTCTAATGTTTTTTCACCCGGAGAACTAATTGGATTGTTACGAGCGGAACGAATGGGGCGTGCTTTAGAAGAAGCGATCTGTTACCGAGCCGTCTTATTGGGAATAACAAGAGCATCACTCAATACTCAAAGTTTCATATCTGAGGCGAGTTTTCAAGAAACCGCTCGGGTTTTAGCAAAGGCGGCTCTCCGGGGCCGTATTGATTGGTTGAAGGGTCTGAAAGAAAACGTTGTTTTGGGGGGGATGATACCTGTTGGTACAGGATTCAAAGGATTAGTATACCCTTCAACTTCAAAACAACATAACAACATTCCTTTTGAAACAAAAAAAAAGAATCTATTCGGGGGAGAGGTGCAAGATATTTTGTTACACCACAGAAAATTATTTGATTTGTCCCTTATCAAAGAATTTCCATGATACACTAGAACAATCATTTATAGGATTTAATGACTCCTAAGAGTGGATTCATCCCTTTCACTATCTGGGATCATTTGATTTGGTAATCAAAAAAATAATGAAAAGATAATAAGGAATAATGGTTGGGGTTGTCTATCTACGGCCAATCTACAGTAGAAGAGAAGGTTCCGTCGGAACAATTATTTATTTCAGTTCAGGGTTCTCTCTTTTTTTTTTCCAAAAAAGAAAGAGGGTGGGGGGAGAAATGACAAGAAGATATTGGAACATCCGTTTGGAAGAGATGATGGAGGCGGGAGTTCATTTTGGCCATGGTACTAGGAAATGGAATCCAAAAATGGCCCCTTATATTTCTGCAAAGCGTAAAGGTATTCATATTATAAATCTTACTAAAACTGCTCGGTTTTTATCAGAAGCTTGTGATTTGATTTTTGATGCGGCAAGTAGGGGAAAACAATTCTTAATTGTTGGTACCAAAAATAAAGCAGCTGATTCAGTAGCGTGGGCTGCAATAAGGGCCCGGTGTCATTATGTTAATAAAAAATGGCTTGGCGGTATGTTAACGAATTGGTCCACTACGGAAACCAGGCTTTATAAGTTCCGGGACTTAAGAATGGAACAAAAAACAGGGAAATTCAATCGTCTTCCGAAAAGAGATGAAGCTGTGCTGAAAAGACAATTATCCCGCTTGCAAACATATCTGGGCGGAATTAAATATATGACAGGGTTACCCGATATTGTAATCATCGTCGATCAGCACGAAGAATATACGGCCCTGCGAGAGTGTATCACTTTGGGAATTCCAACAATTTGTTTAATCGATACAAATTGTGACCCCGACCTCGCGGATATTTCGATTCCAGCAAATGATGACGCTATATCTTCAATCCGATTAATTCTTAACAAATTAGTATTTGCAATTTGTGAAGGGCGTTCTAGCTATTACAGAAATCCTTGATTAATAATAAGATAAATAACTTACTTCGGAAGTCCCATAGATTTCTGGAATAGCTTTCTCTTTTTCTTAATTTCAAAAAGAAAGAAAAAGAACTGGGGATCTACTTATTTGATGGGCTGGTTAAGAGATTATTTATGGTTAAACTCTTCACAACTTATCAATGGATATAACCCTTTTGGTATGAATAGTTTATCGGTCTGGGCATGGATGTTCTTATGTGGGCATCTTGTTTTATTATGTAATTAGTTAGTATTCAAAATATCCGATTCAAGTAGGCAAATAGGTGGTTGAATCAAAAAAATTCTGTTTAAAGTTTGATTTTTTTAGAGGGCAATATGAACGTTCTATCATGTTCCATCAACACCCTAAAGGGGTTATATGATATATCCGGTGTGGAAGTAGGCCAACATTTCTATTGGCAAATAGGGGGTTTCCAGGTCCACGGTCAAGTACTTATTACTTCTTGGGTTGTAATTGCTATCTTATTAGGTTCAGCCGCTATAGTTGTTCGTAACCCACAAACTATTCCGACTGGCGGGCAGAATTTCTTCGAATATGTTCTTGAATTCATTCGAGATGTAAGTAAAACGCAAATTGGCGAAGAGTATGGTCCTTGGGTTCCTTTTATTGGAACTATGTTTCTATTTATTTTTGTTTCTAATTGGTCAGGAGCTATTTTACCTTGGAAAATAATACAATTACCTCATGGAGAGTTAGCCGCACCCACGAATGATATAAATACTACTGTTGCTTTAGCTTTACTTACGTCAGTGGCATATTTCTATGCGGGTCTTAGCAAAAAGGGATTAAGTTATTTCGGGAAATATATTCAGCCAACCCCAATCCTTTTACCAATCAACATCTTAGAAGATTTCACAAAGCCCTTATCACTTAGTTTTCGACTTTTCGGGAATATCTTAGCTGATGAATTAGTTGTTGTTGTTCTTGTTTCTTTAGTACCTTCAGTGGTTCCTATACCTGTCATGTTCCTTGGATTATTTACAAGTGGTATTCAAGCTCTTATTTTTGCAACTTTAGCTGCGGCGTATATAGGTGAATCCATGGAGGGACATCATTGAAATAGTCTTTTTTTAGCTTAGCCTATATGCGCGGTTCAATTTCAATATGGTATTTACTTCCTAAATATCCAATTAGGGTATATACAATCTAGAGTAATAGAAAAAAAAGTTATGATATTATAGAGACTTGTAAAAAGAAAGGAAAGAGATCTAAAAGATCTTTTTCCTAAACTCTCCCGTCCGTTTAATTTATAAACCTCTCAATGAGTATTCGTTTTATGTTGGTAAGCCTATTCAAACTATTCAAATATTCAAATAATAATAGTTTAGTTTGAATTTTGCATAAGAATTCTTATAGTATATGTTTACTATATGTGGTGTTTTTAAATAAAAAGGGCGAAACAATTCTGGTTTCCGTTTTTTTGTTCAATTCTGGAACAAAAGCTAATATTTATAAATAAAAAATTACCTGAACTTAGATCAATCAAATAATTCGATTTCTCTGCAATAATTTGCTTAATCCATTTTTCATTCCGCTCGTATCCGTGGGAATAATGATAAATAAAAGAATTTCTGATTCATCCAAATTTTTGTTAGATAGGTTTAGAGCCCGGTATATGTAATGTAATTGAATGGCTATAAGTTAACTTTTATAGTTATTTCGATACTTAATTCATGAATCCAATTCAATTTAAGATGAATAACTAGTTTGTTTACGTTATAGAAGAAAAACAAGTATATGTGATATTAGATATTGACTTGTTATATATGAACTAAGGATCTATTTCATTTGTTTTATTACTGTGAAATTTGAGAAAGGGATTTCAATAGTCAATAAAAATCTTCTCTTTCATTATGACTGTGAATTTAATTAATAAACAGATGAAATAAAGAAAGGGTGGAATAATTCAAATAACAGTTCGGAACCAAAAAATGGAAGAGCAGAAGTTGTATAGGTTCGCAAGGACTCTGCGGATAGAAACTAAAAAAAATAGAAGTAGTTCCGGCGATTCAACAATCTAATTAGATTACTTCAATTCGAGTTAGTTACTTCGACTGGATGAATCCTAGCGACGGAATAATTAAGTAATAATTCGTTGGTTGATTGTATCATTAACCATTTCTTTTTTTTGGTACGAGGAACTTATCATGAATCCACTGATTTCTGCCGCTTCTGTTATTGCTGCTGGATTGGCTGTAGGGCTTGCTTCTATCGGACCTGGGGTTGGTCAAGGAACTGCCGCGGGTCAAGCTGTAGAGGGTATCGCGAGACAGCCTGAAGCTGAGGGAAAAATACGAGGCACTTTATTACTTAGTCTAGCGTTTATGGAAGCTTTAACAATTTATGGGCTGGTTGTAGCATTAGCACTTTTATTTGCGAATCCTTTTGTTTAATCTTAGAAATATGAAAATTTTATATTTTTCATATTTTTTTGGCTTGGACTTGTCGTTTGCTTTTTCGAATTATATCCAAATTAAACTCCTAAAATTACGTATCCGTTGAGAATATAACCTACGGGAAGGGCTGGTTTGCGGGTGAGGAATTAGTATACCAACCCGCTTTCATCCTTCCCGCCCGTAGTCCAAGGAAAACAATTTTGGGGAAATGTTGTAACATAACAAAAGGAGCAGTTCGTAGTTTAAAATTCGAATA